TTTTGTTTAAACTGAGCCACTGATGAAAAAAAAAAAAAGAGGATGAGGATAAATAAAGAGCGAGGAAGTAAAATGGGCTTTTTATTGGGGATAGAGGGACTTGAACCCTCACGAATTTAAAAATTCGACGGATTTTCCTCTTACTATAAATTTCATTGTTGTCGGTATTGACATGTAAAATGGGACTCTCTCTTTATTCTCGTCCGATTAATCTTCAAAAGATCTATCAAACTCTGGAATGAATCATTTGATCACTGAATATTCGAATTCGATTCTTTTTTCAACTTTAATTGGAATTGATTCACAATAACTCTTCAATTTTTCATATATTTTTTGATCTCTATCATTCTAATTAATAGAAAATAGAAATAGAGAGTTTCTATAGATCCTTATCTCATACTATTACTCATATTAAGAGTAATATAAATAATAAATAAATAATATAGAAATATTCTTCTATTATTTCTACTATTTCTACTATTCTCTACTATTCTATAATAATTAGAATATAATAATTATAATCATAGAATTCATAAATATATATATTCTTAATATAATTCTTAAGATCAGAATTTAAATTAAATACTAAATAGAAAATATAATATAGAATGAATATATATACTAATAACTAATATATAAATATACTAATACTAATATATTACTAATTATAATATAAAGAATAGAATATATATATTTTCATTTTCATATATATATTTCATATATTTCATATATATATTATATATATATATATACATATATATAGAGATACAGAATAGGATTCGATTCAATATAAGATTTGGGTTGTGATTAATCGTTTGCTATGTCAGTATGTATACGTACGTATTAGGTATATAAGGTTATCCTTTCTGTCATTTTGATAGAAGGATTTTAGCTACTAACATAACGTAGTCAATTTCATTCGTTAGAACAGCTTCCATTGAGTCTCTGCACCTATCCCTTTTTATTCTCATTTTCCATCGTTTTTTCTCTCAAAAAAGATTTGGCTCAGGATTGCCCATTTTTAGTTCCAGGGTTTCTCTGAATTTGGAAGTTACCACTTAGCAGGTTTCCATACCAAGGCTCAATCCAATCAAGTCCGTAGCGTCTACCAATTTCGCCATATCCCCATTTCATTTGAGACAAGGATTCAGTTGTAATTCCATCCACCTCCTCTTTCATTTATCTTGGCACTATTGAATTAATTAGGTAATGATTCCTATATCGAAAAAGTGTATGCTCCTATTTTCTTTTTTTGCCCACCCTCTATTCTATATTCTATCATTTCATCTCTATTGGATGAACCCTATTTGTTTCAAATATGAAATGATTCTATCATTGATGTATCCGCAATTCAATATGGATAGATATATCCTACATATATATATGCCTTTCCTCCTCCTTCATTTTTACAGTGCGGTTTGGAATAGTGGAACGGTCGATATTCATTCTTTTTTTTTCATTTCGAATTCTAATTTCATTGATATATTGATATTTTATTTTCATATATATGAAATGAATATGGAATTGAATTTATATTTCTATTAATTTAGATTTCTATTTAGATATATAATTTATCTAGATCTAAATAGTTTTCTTTTCTAAATAGAATCTAAAATATATAACTAAGAACTAAGAAATAGAAGAAATTTAAATAATTAAATAATCAATAAATGAAATAAAAAAAGAAGAAGAATTACTAGGTAATAGCTAATTCCTGTATTCCTATACACTATTGCTCTTATATCCGCCCGCTTAGCTCAGAGGTTAGAGCATCGCATTTGTAATGCGATGGTCATCGGTTCGATTCCGATAGCCGGCTCTTTTTCTTTATCGATTTTTTTATTTACATGATTGAAAATCTCTACTCTCGCTTTCTCTAAATGTCGGGTCACCGATATATTATGTCATGGTAACTTGCAGCTATAGCTATGAATAAAAAAGTTGACTAGAACAATTAGATCTATACAGAAGAAAACAGAAGAAATTGGAAAACGTAACCTTCGCTTGAATTTCCTATATATACAAAAAATCCGAATATTGATAAAATTTATTTTATTCTGTTTTGTAGGACTTTAGTAAATTGAGTTTTGCTTTGCTGATCCTTTAGTTCAGTCTTAATTTATATTTTTTTGTCAAATGAAAGTGAATCAAAAAGGAGCCTTTATATGTCTCGTTACCGAGGACCTCGTTTCAAAAAAATACGCCGGCTGGGGGCTTTACCGGGACTAACTAGTAAAAGACCCAGATCCAGAAGTGATCTTCAAACCCAATTGCGCTCTGGAAAAAGATCACAATATCGTATTCGTTTAGAAGAGAAACAGAAATTGCGTTTTCATTATGGTCTGACAGAGCGACAATTACTTAAATATGTGCATATTGCTGGAAAAGCCAAAGGGTCAACAGGCCAGGTTTTACTACAACTACTTGAGATGCGTTTGGATAATATCCTTTTTCGATTAGGTATGGCTTCGACCATTCCTGGAGCCAGACAATTAGTTAACCATAGACACATTTTAGTTAATGGTCGTATAGTGGATATACCAAGTTATCGTTGCAAACCCCGAGATATTATTACTACGAAGGATAAAGAAAGATCGAAAGCTCTGATTCAAAATTATCTTGTTTCATCCCCCCACGGGGAATTGCCAAACCATTTGACTATTGACTCCTTACAATATAAAGGATTTGTAAATCAAATAATAGATAGTAAATGGATCGGTTTGAAAATAAATGAGTTGTTGGTCGTAGAATATTATTCCCGTCAGACTTAATTATAACGAAAATAAAAAAGCAAGGTTCATACCAATTTTGACTCCTTTCGCTGAAGTAAATAGAGTACCTCGTGCCCTGTCTCATTCACGTATCAAAAAAGGATCGGCAATAGGATTCTTTTGATTTTTTTCTTCTTTTCAATACGATATATTTTACCTATCACAGGGATTAATTAGGGATTAGAGAGTGTATATTAAATAAGGGTCTTGCCGTTAGAATAATGATATCAATTCTTATGATACATTGTAGTCGGTAACATTGATGAATGAAAAGAAACGGAGAGAGAGGGATTCGAACCCTCGGTAAACAAAAGTCTACATAGCAGTTCCAATGCTACGCCTTGAACCACTCGGCCATCTCTCCTACAGAATGTTATTCTTGACCAAAACCCGAATGAATAGCGAGTTCTTCATCTTAATTGTAGTACATGTATGACTGCCCGATGGTTCCATAAGAAAAAATTTCTTTTCCAATTTCATATTTATCAACAACAACTTCTTTCATCAGCTAACCGCTAACCCAACCCATGGAATTCATGAATCGTCCGATGAATCTTTCTATTTCAATTGTATGGTGTGGCACATACACGTTATGCAAACAAAAAGGATGGTTACTTTATTTGAATTTGATTTTATCATGGAATGATTATTCCATTCTTTTCCTTTTTGGATCATAACCAAATCAAAAATTCTCGAGTTATCAAAATCCATAGGAAACTTGGTTATTCAACTTAGATGAAATAGTAATAGTCATTGGTATACTACGAATGAAATCTAATCTGATTCAACTATTTCATTTCATCTTTGTCCAAAAGGGGGACACCGCATTTTTTCCAATTAGTCTGTTTTTATGTTATTTTGTACTGTACAATCCCTTTTTTGTGGGATCGTTTTCCCCGAAAGGGGGATGAGAAGAATTATATAATGAATTGCTAATTATGCCTAGATCTCGAATAAATGGAAATTTTATTGATAAGACCTCTTCAATTGTAGCCAATATTTTATTACGAATAATTCCGACAACTTCAGGAGAAAAAAAGGCATTTACCTATTACAGAGATGGTGCGATTTGATTTTTTCTTGTTTTTTTACCCCTCAGTTTTACGAGAAAAAGAACGTAGTTAGGAATAGAAAAAAACAAATTAGTGAAAGAAACCTACGCTTGGTGAAGGTGAAGTTTAGAGATAAAGCAATTCCTTCTGTCGTGTATCTTCGATTGATGCAGCCTTAGATGCTTCAATTATCGATTTTAGTATTGAGCGAAAGGTTACATCTATAGGTTCTGTATTGGAGGTCAATACTACTTCATTTAGTACCAATAGGTGGCATTGGGGAAAAAGCACTACACCTAGGAATCAACAACACAAAAACTTTGTTATAAATAAACCTTTTACTTATCGGTATCGGGACTAAAAAGAATGGTTAGGAAAACAAAGATCCATCTCATTCGTACTTTTGGTACCCGTATAACCATCAAAGACCGTTGAAGTGACTAATTCCTGTAAATCGTAAGCGTTGAGTACAAAGAAATCTTTGGAGTTATCATTTCTATCTAGCACTAATATGATTGGTGTTAAGAAAAAACTCTTGTGGGAAGGCTGGCTAGAAATTTCTTGTAAAAATACCAGCTCCTGTCAGTTCATAATGAGAATAGTGAAATTTTGATTACATGAATTATTCCTCTTAGTACTATGCACAGAAGGGAGGAGCCGTATGAGATGAAAATCTCACGTACGGTTCTGGAACGGAGATTCTTTTACTAGAATGAACGACCGTAACGGATGTCGGCTCAATCCGAAGGAAATTATGCAGAAGCTTTACAGAATTATTATGAAGCTACGCGACCAGAAATTGATCCCTATGATCGAAGTTATATACTCTATAACATAGGTCTTATATACACAAGCAATGGAGAGCATACAAAAGCTTTGGAATATTATTTCCGAGCACTAGAACGAAATCCATTTTTACCACAAGCTTTTAATAATATGGCCGTGATCTGTCATTACGTGCGACTATCTTCACTATAGAAATAAAAAAAGATTTAATCGTCTAGTAAATACTAGAAAAAAGATAGGCTTTCTACATATGAATCGTCCAAAGTAACGATTTTTATCAGCTGTAGCAAGGAAAAAGACTTCGCGAGAACCAAAAAAATCGGAAGAAATAGGTATGGCCTATATACTATACTCTATGGATAAAGAGTCGAATTGATAGAGAAAGCACCGT